CCGAGCTAAAAAAATAGGATATGAATATGGCGATGTCTCTAGTAAACCAAAGTTATCGTTTAGTAGCTATTTTGCTTCAATCTACCCTATGCAAAACAAAAATTGAAGATTTAGTTACGATTGGAAATAGACTTTTCTATCTTTATCCATGGATCCCTTACTTATACTTATTCAATTGGAAAGATTGATCCAATTCCAAATTCACAAAAATTATGTTTCGTAATTTCATAATCCAAATTTTAAATTTCTAATTGACCCTTGGATACAAATCACGAGAATGGATATTCTTCCTCGAATCTTTCATTTAGAGGTAAAGGATTCAAATGAAATCCTTTTAAGAAATAAAGTTTTTGATCAGAATATGAATGAAACTGAAGAACCCCTTAACTATTAAGAGGATTAATAGAACGAGTCGCACTTTTACCACTAAACTATACCCGCTACAATACGATTATTGTATAGAAATGGGACTTTTGTCGAACAAGGGAATCGGACGTAATCAATATAGGACAGAAATAAAAAAAATCATGAAATGCAAATTAGAGCTTAGAGTATTGACGTGTTTGTTAGGAGTCCTAATGAAATTAGGAAAAGAGGACTTATTTTGTTTAAAAATAAAAAACGAAATTGAATAACTAAATAAAATAACAAATTTTGTTCTTGAGGGAGTTTTGACAGATACGGCTCGACAAAACAATTTAAGCCATAACATAAAATGCATTGTGCAAAAAAAAAATACATCGTTCTGTTTTTCCCTTTTTTCGAGTATCCAGTAAAAGTAAATTAAATAAAAAAAAGAAGAAGAAACAAAAGAATAATAAAGAATAAGAAATGACACTTTGATTCCATCTAAATCATTTTTTCTATGCTTTGGCGGTATGGTTCATTGGAACAAAAAAAGGCCCGGCTGGGTACTGACCAGACCAGGCCGTGAAAATAAAAAAAATGGCCTTTTGTAATTTTGTAAAGAGATATTCTTTATTTTTTTCTATTTTGATTCGAGATATCTCTTTCGAGGCCATTCTTTATTTTAATTTTTTAATTTTATAGAAATAAAAAATGGAATTGCTGATAAAAGTTGTATCCATCTGTATAATACAATACAAAATACAATAAAAAAATATATAAGCTATATAATAAAGTTAAAGTAAAGAAGGGCCTTTTTTTCAAGCATTATCTTTTGTGTAATGTAACATAGTAATTTTTATTTATTTTTTTTTTCAATTAGGAGAGATGGCTGAGTGGATTAAAGCGTCGGATTGCTAATCCGTTGTACGAGCTATTCGTACCGAGGGTTCGAATCCCTCTCTTTCCGTTTCCGTCGCTGACTGGGTATCTTTCAAATTCGAATTGAGCGAACCCTTTTGCTTTTTTTTATTTGACTAGTTAAAGATGTAGAATAGATAAAATCAAATCCTAAAAACATTTCTAAGAATAAAGGAATAAAGTAAAGAAAAATTTCTTATTTTTTAGTCTTCACGTCCAGGATTACGCCCTGGATCATTAGATAGGAACCCGAAGATGAAGAGAGAAACAAAGAATATAACTACGGTGTAAACAAAGAGTTTGAGAGTAAGCATTACACAATCTCCAAAATTTTTTTGGGGGGGGAAAAAGAGAATAGATTCTCTATTTTTATACTACATATCCTATTTTGACACCAAGAAATGAAACGGTTTTTCAAATTGATAGAAGTTTTTATTTTTCGAAATTAACACAATTCGATTTCGATATTGTGGCGGAGTCTAATAGGGTCTTTCAGTGAAAAAAAAAGGGTCAGAATCGTGAAATGGGGAAATCCAAATTTATCGTGTCTGCCCAAGAATTTTACTGTTTTACTTGAGGGTTCATTCAAATTGGAAGACTCATCTGGTCTTATCAATTGTTAGAATTTTTTTTTCTCGAGCTTGAATAAATTATGAATTTTTCTCGGACACTATTAACGATCTTATCGAAAACTTACAGCAGCTTGCCAAACAAAGGCTAAGAGAAAAAAGAGAAGAGGTATTACTGGCATAACATCTACAATTGGATTCAAAAAAGCGTACGCCTCGGGTAATTTGCCGAATAAAAAACTACTCGAATAAAGGGCAGAATTAAGAAAGATATAGATCAAACTAAAGGTATTAAGCATAACAAACATTTTGTTCTTGGAGATAATTGTATTTTGATTGAGTTAAAAATATGTTATTGATATAAGCTAAAAATGACGAAAAGAAAGTAAGGTAGACAAAAAAAATACTTCTTTGAACCGAACCAATCAAAACAAAAATCCTTCAATTCTCACAAGAGAATAGAAGAAATCATACTTTCATACAATATCTTAATTGAATTCTATGTAATGATCAATAAATGGAGTTTAATTCTGCATCTACTTGTGTCAAAATCTTAAAAAAAAGAATCTAATTTATTCCATAGAGATTTGGCCGGGAATTGACGAACAACCAATATTAGTGTTTATTAGTATCGAATAGAAAAGAAATTCAAATGGGGCGTGGCCAAGCGGTAAGGCAACGGGTTTTGGTCCCGCTATTCGGAGGTTCGAATCCTTCCGTCCCAGAGCGACCTCTTATATATATCCGAATATCAGACTCAAAATTACTTTTTTGAGCAACCTCTCTTTCATCTTTCAGAGTATAATTTTTTTAAGAGTCTAATTTTTGATAAAATGGACTTCTTGTTTCGAATTTTCAAAACTCTTCTCTGAATAAGATGTTTTTTCATAAATTGAATCGAGTTCAAATAATACGAAAATAAAACGGAATCCATTTGTGATCCAAGTAAGATGGCAACATAGATCACAAGAGTTTGAATTCAAAAAAAGTCGGATGGGCCCTCCCCCTCCCTTTCACTTTGATATGGAAGTGAGTGGCTTAAAAAATCCTTACATACCCTACCTCCGTGAATTTGCAAGGATACATTCTAAATCGAAATGCGAAAACCTCTATCTTTCTTATATTTTTTTTTTAATAAGACAGCCCCAATTTTTTATTTCATTTGTTGAAATCTAAACAAGAGGGTATTCGTGGTACTGATTGAATTCAATCAATGGAATTAAGTTTCTAAGACCGGTTTAGGGTAAAAGAACAATTATAGTAAAGAATGACGTAATCTGGACCCTTTTGGCTTTTTATCTATACAAAAGAGTCTAGCATCCCGTATCAAATAGGATCCTATTTTTATTTATGATTAATCATCCCCCAGAATGAATTGGGAGTGGGATCCATACGAGTTAGTGAGCGATGTAAGATCTCATAATCAATCGAGTTTCATATGGATTAATTTTCTTTGAGCTGGAGGTATTTGATGTTTGGCTCTAATTAATAATTGGAAATGTATTTAATCATAATTAATAATTGAGACGGGGTCCATTCATATATCTTCATCCTCTTATTTACTTTTTATTTTTATTCGTGTTCTTTTTTGTTTTATTTAGAAATAAAAAGAAATATTGCATTCATGCAATAAAATTAAAATAGAGGGTGAAATTAAATTCTTATTAAATTCTTACTGAGGCTTCTTCCTCATAAATTAACTAACTATTCCTTTCATATCGAAGGAAAAAGGACTGGGTATTGACCGAAGCAATGACTATTCATGATTCCATAATTGAATCAATTACATACCGGTTCAAAACTAGAAAAATGTTATGGTAAAACTTCGTTTGAAACGATGTGGTAGAAAGCAACGTGCGACTTGAAGGACACGATCCGCTGTGGATTTTTTTTTTTCATCCGCCATTTTAGATTGTAGATTATCTAGAAATGAATGGGCTCTTGGCTCGACATACTTTGTTCTGTTCTACTAGAATTCTCGTTTTTTGTTGGGGTGTAGTGTAAATAGGACATGATGGAGCTTGAGTAGAAAGTATTTGTTCATTTCGCAGGGGCAAGGATCTAGGGTTAATACCAATCAATAAGTTGTAACAAACTTCGTAAGTATATTTTCGATATAGAAATTGAAAGAATCCGATTCGAGCAATTTTGAAATCCAAAACGACAATTTGTTGGAATTGGTAAAACTCTTTCGATGAAAAGTGTATCATGCAGGAATCATTTGTTCGTATGATTCTTTGATAGAAAAAAATCGCAAAAAGGGGTGTGTTGCCGCCATTTTTGAAAACGAAAGATCACCGAAGTAATGTCTAAACCCAATGATTCAAGGCAAAGATAAAAAGGATCCTGGAACAAGGAAATACCGTTTCAATTGTCTCAACAATTAGATCAGAATGGGAATTAAGAATCAAAAAATCGATTCGAAACGAGACAAACAAAAAAGGGGTTAGAGACCACTCAAAAAAAGAAATCCCTAAAGATTTTCTTTTGGGCTATTTAAAAGTTATCCAACTTGAGTTATGAGAGTACAAATGTTTTTTTTTTTCGAAAAAGAACGACTTAAATCACACAATTTCTAATCATTTTTTCTCGAGCCGTACGAGGAGAAAACTTCTTATACGTTTCTAGGGGGGGTATTGTTCATCTACATCTATCCCAATGAGCTGTTTATCGAATCGTTGCAATGGATGCTCGATCCCGAAGAGAGGGAAGAGATCTTCGGAAAGTGGGTTTTTATGATCCGATAAATAATCAAACCCATTTAAATATTCCTGCTATTTTAGATTTCCTTGACAAGGGCGCTCAACCTACAGGAACGGTTCATGATATTTCAAAGAAGGCTGGGGTTTTTAAGGAACTTCATCTTAATTAAACGAAATTGCATCGAGGATATAGAATAAAAAAAGAGGGTGTGGATGACTCCTATATAGTTTTGTATAACTTTTTCTTTACTACTCCCCCCCTTTTTTTGTTCTATTCATACCTATTTTTTATTCCTATTTAATATTGCTCCCATAAAGTATCATGTTCTGGAAGTATAAGGACAAAAAAAATAAGCAGAAGAACAAAAATCAATTTTATTGCTAGAATTTTATTGATATAAGATGCATATAAAAAAGATCAAATGAATACAACGAACTAATTGGGTCGAGAAATCGAAAATTTACATTACTCGCAATCGAAACCGGGCGTTTTATAGTTTGTCGTTGTAAATCTATTAACAAATCACAAAACAAGGGATTCAACTTGTTTATTTTACTTATATTGATTGATTGAATCAATGTCAACCCGAGATTTTTTTTTTTTTTTCAAAAGCATTTCTAAATTATTTCTTTTCTATATTATTTATTTATTTCATTTTATAATTTTTTTTTTTATTTTAATAAAATTAATAAATTCATTCTTTTTGTTTTCGCCATTTTCTTTTTTTAGATTCTTTTCTTAACATTAATATTCAACATTCACCGTCATATTGACAACAGCGTATCGAACAACTATAATTCGATCGTGGATAAGGATAAACGGATCCATTTATCTCCGTACCTATTTATCTCCGTAACAGAGGTTTGGTTTTTTTCTTTACTTCATTCAAAATTAAAGTAATGGGTTCGCTGGATTCGCTGTTATACAAGAAGTCTTTTTTTTTATGTTCCCAATCGATTCTAAATTTTGTTAGTCGATTTCTTGCTAATTTAATATGTTGATTCCGTTGTGCAATTTCATTTCTTTTCTTTTATTTCTTTTTTATTCCGATTGTATCCGCCCATTCGAATTATTCGGGTTGCTAACTCAACGGTAGAGTACTCGGCTTTTAAGTGCGGCTAGCATCTTTTACACATTTATATGAAACAAAGGATTCGTCCATACCATCGGGAGAGTTTGTAAGACCACGACTGATCCTGAAAGGAATGAATGGAAAAACCAGCATGTCGTATCAATGGAAAATTTTGAGAATACTTTATTCTGATTCAATGGCTTCAAAATAGGGTTTGAATTGTTGGCGCAGAACAAAAAATTGAATTCAAAGTTGGGTCGAGTGAATAAATGGATAGAGCCTTATGGTTCCAATTCTCGGGAAATAAAAAGGAACGAGCTTCTCTTCTGAATTGAATTTGAATAATTCCCCGATCTAATTAAACGTTAAAAAGATATTAGTTCCTAATGCGGGGAAGGGGTTTTCCGTGAGTCGATTAGCGATTTTTTTAATGAGTCCTAACTATGAGTTTGTCCCTATTATGGGTTGGAGATGAATGTGTAGAAGAAGCAGTATATTGATAAATATATTTTGTTTTCCAAAATCAAAAGAGCGGTTGGATTGCAAAAATAAAGGATTTCTAACCACCTATTTATACTATAACAAACATAAACCAATTCAAAAATGAGAAAATCGAGAATCCAGTAATGAGTTTACCCGTTTCCAAGGTATCCATTTTTTTTTACTACAATACTTTGTTTTGACTGTATCGCACTATGTATCATTTGATAACCCAATGTATCATTTGATAATCCAATAAATACCTTACCTTTTGTTGCAATCTAATTTCAAATGAAAGAATATCAAATCCATTTAGAACTAGATAGATCTCAGCAACACAACTTCCTATACCCACTTCTTTTTCGAGAGTATATTTATGCACTTGCTCATGATCACGGTTTAAATAGATCGACGATTCCGTTGGAAAATGGGGGTTATGACAATAAATCTAGTTCACTCAGTGTGAAACGTTTAATTAGTCGGACGTATCAACGGATCCATTTGAGTATTTATGCTAAGGATTCTAATCCAAATCAATTTATTGGACACAACAATAAATTTTATTCGCAAATCATATCGGAGGGATTTTCAGTCATTGTGGAAATTCCATTTTCCCTACGATTAGTAGCTTTCTTAGAAGGGAAAGAAAAAGAAATGGCGAAATCTCATAATTTCCAATCAATTCATTCAATATTTCCTTTTTTCGAGAACAATTTCTCACATTTACACTATGTCTTAGATGTACTAATACCCTACCCCATTCGCCCGGAAATCTTGGTTCGAACCTTTCGCTATTGGGTAAAAGATGCCTCTTCTTTACATTTATTGCGATTCTTTCTTCATGAGTATTTTAATTGGAATAGTCTTATTACTCCAAAGAAATCAAATTCCATTTTTTCAACAAGTAATCCAAGATTTTTCTTGTTCCTATATAATTCTCATGTATATGAATATGAATCCATCTTCTTTTTTCTCCGTAACCAATCTTCTCATTTACGATCAACATCTTCAGGACTCCTTTTTGAGCGAATTTCTTTTTATGGAAAAGTAGAAGATCTTGTCCAAGTCTTTGTTAATGATTTTCAGGACAACTTATGGTTGTTCAAGCACCCTATCATGCATTATGTTAGATATCAAGGAAAATCTGTTCTGGCTTCAAAAGATATGCCTCTTCTGATGAATAAATGGAAATATTACCTTGTCAATTTATGGCAATGGCATTTTCACGTGTGGTCTCAACCCGGAAGGATTCATATAAACCACTTATACAAAGATTATATCGACTTTCTGGGCTATCTTTCCAGGGGGCGACTAAATACTTTGGTGGTGCGGAGTCAAATGCTAGAAAATGCATTTCTAATCGATAATGCTATGAAGCAGTTCGAGACAACCGTTCCAATTATTCCTCTG